TTCGAATCAAATTTTTACGATTGATTTATGGAAAAGAAGAAAATTTGGCGATTTAAGAGCCAATTTCTCATTATTGAATTATTCATTAGAATTTTTTTCTAATAGAATAAACAAATGTTCAACCTTCTAACTAAGGTTTCGAACTCTATAAATAACTAGATAAAAAAAAAAAATAGACTAATATTAGATATTCTAAAGAATACTCTATATTTTAATAATATATATTCGAAATACTATACTATAACTAGAATAGTATATATTCTATTTAGAATATATTTAAAATATATTCTAAATAGCTATAAATATATTCTATAACTAGAATATAGAAGAAAGGTATTATAGAAAATTATAGAAATAGAAAAATTCTAGAAAATAGAAATATATTCTAAAAAAAAATATTCTAAGAAAATAGAAATATATTAGATTAGAATAAAAAAATTTCTTATTATTAGATATTAATATTGGATATTCCCCTATTCTAATACTACTAATAGATTACTAATAATCTATTCAAATATTATATAGAATATTCTATTTTTTTCTCAAAAAAAATTTCTAAAGATATATTTCGAAAAGAAACTAAAAAAAAGCATTATAATATTAATTTTGGAAAATTTTTGAATTAATTCGAATTCTAGAGTTTCTTACTTTTGTTATTATAACTATCAACTTCTATTCCTTCTTCAAATAGGAATACTACCGCTGGTTTTATGAAAAAACGCCAAAGCCCCTTATCGGATTTGAACCGATGACTTACGCCTTACCATGGCGTTACTCTACCACTGAGTTAAAAGGGCTCATTTGATTCAATTCTTGAATGATCCACTATATGGATAAGATAGATCTATGAAACTAAATTCGAAATTCAATCTCTAAATCTAGAAAAAGTAAGTAACTATATTAGAAACTATATTCTAATAGAATATTAATTAAAATAGAATATTAATTAAATTAGAATATTAATTAAATATTAAATAAATTGTTCTTTTTATTAAATAGAATTTTAAATAAATAATTTAATAAATAAATTATTTAATTAGAATTTGAAATTAGTATTATTGATTAATATTATTATTATATTAAATTATAATAATCGATAATGGCATATAATGGATAATATCGATTAGAATGAATCTGTCTTTAATATAATATAAGAATAAAAAAATTCTATGGAATCAGAAAGGGGCAACGATTCTTCAAATCGAGTCATACCATTTTATTATATTGACAATTTCAAAAAAATGTTCATACTATGAACATAGTATGCTGGCGGTCGGGCAAATGTGCCCCCATCGTCTAGTGGTTCAGGACATCTCTCTTTCAAGGAGGCAGCGGGGATTCGACTTCCCCTGGGGGTAGGGTATTACGAACGGAAGGGGATCATGCATTCTTTTTTTTAATAAAAAAAATCTGGAATTGATTCTTCCTGGGTCGATGCCCGAGCGGTTAATGGGGACGGACTGTAAATTCGTTGGCAATATGTCTACGCTGGTTCAAATCCAGCTCGGCCCAATAATTGACTGATCCGCCATGAAATAAGCCCCTTGTTCTCCCGAAATGCCTGATACGAAAAAAAGTACAAAGTTCGGATATATCTCTACTTGTTCTTTATTTTCTATTATTTGTTTTATTTCTTTTTGTTTTTTTCATTGAAAGATTTTTTTTTTATTCGACTTTGATTTGAAATAATGAAAAGATGACTAGCAATCCCTGCCCCTTTGTATCATTAAAGTGTATATCCATGTGAATAGCACACTCCCCTTTCTGTTACAAGGCGGTGATTTCAATCGAAATATAAGGAAAGGGGTTGAATGAAATCAAAATAATATGTATGCTGTACACTTTATTGCATTTCCCGGGGATTGTAGTTCAATTGGTCAGAGCACCGCCCTGTCAAGGCGGAAGCTGCGGGTTCGAGCCCCGTCAGTCCCGACGGATCAAATAATCTATTCAAAAAAAATGGAATAAAACAAATACATCAACTCATATCTGCCTCTTCTGCGAAAAGGGAGCAACTAGCACAATTTCATTTTCATTCCCAAGGGGATACTTCTTGTTTTTTACGTAGCTTTTTTCTTGGCTCCGATTTTGTATAATCTCATTCAAATTTCAAATTGCGCACTAAAGTTTGAATATATTCTATGCATTTCTTTTACCAAGGAAAAGAGGATATTAAATATATTTAAAAAAAATAAAGATAAAATAAAAATAAGGATCCTACTTCCGTTATATAGAGAATTTCTTTTTAAGGATTTTTGTTGAAGAAAAAGCAAACCCTAAACAAATGAATTTGGTAAAATACTCTATTTTTTTATTCTATTTAATTCTTTAATCTTTAATTCTATTTATTTTAATATATTGGGACCTGTCTTCTTTATCCCAATCCCATTTTTTTTTTGTTTTCCAATAAGATTCGATCATTAAAAAAGGAGTTTAGAAATTAACTCCCCTTTCGCTTCTATTGTTTATTTGTTTGGGTTTGGTTGTAACCAATGTAAGTGGAAAGGAAAGGTGGTTACATGATAGGTCTCCCATGATTGTACAAAGAAGTCAATAATTTTTTCGTTTTTCGAGAAAAGAATATGCAAAATTAAAAAAAGTAACTCAATTTTCAATTGAATCAAGAATCTGTTTTTCAATTCGGTATGGATAAACAATCTTTCTATGTTATACTATTGAATTCTCGACAATGAAGCGATTTGATAGCTCAGATATTGTTATTCATGATATTGATCCGATTCAATATCATCGAGATGGAATTCAGCGCATTGAATTTCGAGTGGAGGCGAAAGATTTCGTATCTCTATGGGATTAAATCCCGAGTTTTTGCGAAGTAAAGAAAAATGAAAGAAACGCTGAGATTATGGAAGTAAATATTCTTGCATTTATTGCTACTGCACTGTTCATTCTAGTTCCTACTGCTTTTTTACTTATAATATACGTAAAAACCGTTAGCCAAGGTGATTAATTTGAATGAAACTTGACTTCTTAGTTCTTATCAATGATTGACGAAATAAAATGAAAAGGATTACTAGTTTGCGTTTTAGATGAAATAAATGGACTAGAATTAGCAGTATTCGATGAGATCCCATAGTATGATAGAAAGAAATCTATTTTTTTTCTATCATACTACCCATTTTTGGTATTCTAATGTATAAAGTTATACTGTATGATGATATAGGTTTAGTATAGATATAGATTAATAAAGAAAATCAAGAAATCTTTTTTTTTTTTATTTCGAAGAAATAATTGATCGAGCAGTTGACAGATGAAAGGAGTTCTATAAAAATTTTTAAGGTTTCAACAAAAAGGATTAGTAAACCCTGGCCATTTTTAACCCTTGAATCATGAAATAATTCAAGTTAATAAAATAAGGTATATCATATTAATAACGAATAAAAGAAATAACGAATAAAAGAAGTACTTTTTTTCTCTTTGAACAGGAAAGAGGCAAAAAAAGGGAGGGCGCTCCCTTCCCCCTCATTGTTGATATATAACTCTGGTAAGAACCACTTTATCGAAATAGATAATTTATGAAAAATTTGGTTGGAATGAATTTCCTATAATTTGTATTCCTTTTACTTTGGAAATAGGAACACCAGAATCATTGAAATATTTGTTTGATTGGTATTATTCATATATTATTCATAGAATAGATTACTTCATTCAAATCCAATATAGATATAGAATTTTGAAATGAAGGTATTTTAAATTCAATTTAATTGAATTTAAACAAGAGTTAAATTTGAAAATCTTTGCAGAATAATGTATAAAACAATTTATACAGTTTGATTTCTCAACTCAATTAGTAGTACCCCTAGAGTCCACTTCTTCCCCATACTACGAGTGAAAGGGAAAATGTAAAGACTACCATTAAAGCAGCCCAAGCGAGACTTACTATATCCATGTGAATTATGTCCTCTATCTTTATGAATATGAAGGAATTTTTTATTAATGAATTTTGCTATTTAAGGAAGTTTTCTATTATTGTTCACTAATACTAATAATAGTCGAATCGCTGGCGCAGAGTCAAAAAAAAAGATCTTCAATATATTGATGAAACACTCCAAAAAATCCAATTTATTTTCAGAAGTTTTTATATGATGACTGAAATGAAAAACTTTTAGTACAAACAAAATAAGCAGTAAAACCCTTGGAAGTATCAAGATGACCTTTCCTACGCGTGCTTCTGTTGAGGGCAAATTCAACAAATTATATCAGCAAAAGGGGCTAAGGTACTTTGCGTCTTTTGGTGATGAGGCGACACCCGGATTTGAACTGGGGAAAAAGGATTTGCAGTCCCCCGCCTTACCACTCGGCCATGCCGCCAAGACGACACAAAATAAAATAAACAAAAATAGCGTCCTCCTTTATTTTTGAGGAGGGACTCTTTTTTTTTGTACTTGCACCGTAAATCCCATTTTTTTAATCCCTTTCCTAAATTCCTAAAAATAAATCCTTCTTTTTTTTTATTGGATTTATCGTTTCAATTTCTTTTGTTATAGTATCTCAAAACATACACTATTTAAATTCTTTATGCTTTCTAGTGAAATTAAAAAGTGACTTTTCTTTCACAAAAGAAAAAATTAAGGAAAAATTGGAACCATTAACTATTGGCTGTGAATTTACGAACGATTCATGGATTTGAATCGAAAATTGTATTTCCCTATATCTTAATGATATAAGATATCAAATGGATACCTAACCAATCAGTATTGATTCTTTTCAATATAAAATTATTCTCAATATACAAAATTCTTCTCAATTTGAATTATAACACCAATTCTGGGTATATGTAAACCCTAAAACATAAAATTTTACACAGATATCTTATCTGTCTAGAATTCCTCTATCAAAATTTCTATTGAATTGATTTTTCGTTGAATAGAAATTTTGATAGAGCACGGCATGTGCTGTCAAAAATAGAACTGCAGTAAAGGGGGAGACAAGAATATATATACATAGCTCTATCTAGTTCTATCTGGATATGTTTAATAAGC